GCAGTTTGAGTTTTGGATCATGGACCGAGACAAGCTTTTTTACCCATCCTGTATATTGTCTTTTTTGTTCCGTGGTGGAATAAAAATTTATGTATAGACCAGGCGAGTTAATAGACGAGATTTTCCAAAAAAAATGTTCTTCTTCCTATTCCTAGGAGAAAAGCAATTTTTCTTTTCTCAATGTGAATTTGACGTAACATGACAAATTAGTTTTATTTTATTTATTATTATTTTTTTTTTATTCTTTTTTTTTTTTCGTTTTTATTGATAGTTTTTATTCACTTTAATATTCGATTTTTATTCACTTTAGAGAGTTCTATCATAATCATATATAGTGAAGTAATACTCCGGGTTATTACAAACAAAAAGCAAAAGCAAATTCTTTTTACCACTCAGTACCTACTCATTATTAGTTAATAAATAACTCTAATGATTGGATTTCTATGCTTATTCTGAGAGGAAATGAAATATTCAAATGATTTTTCATCGAATGACTATTCATCTATTTATTTTGATGTACATAGTGGTGAGAAAGCTCTATGGAAAAATGGTGGTTCAATTCGATGTTATCCAATGGGGAGTTAAAATACAGGTGTATGCTAAGTAAATCAATCGATAGTTTTGGTCCTATTGAAAATATCAGTGTAAGTGAAGACAAAATTCTAAATGATACAGATAAAAATCCAGATGATTGGGGGAATAGTGAGAGTTCTAGTTACAGCAGTGTTGATCGTTTAGCCGGGGGCAGGGGTATTCGGAATTGCAGTGCTGATGACACTTTGTTAGTTCGGGATAGTAATAGGGGTAGTTATACCATATATTTTGATATGGAAAATCGAATTTTTGAGATTGACAACGATCATTCTTTTATGAGTGAACTAGAAAGTTCTTTTTCTAATTATTGGAAGTCTAGTTATTTGAATACTAGTTATTTGAATAATAGGTCTAGTAGGGACGACTCCCACTATGATTATGATACTAAATATAGGTGGAATAATTACATCACTAGTTGTATTGATAGTCACCTTCATTCTCAAATCTGCATTGATAGTTATATTTTAAGTGGCAGTGACAATTCCAGCGAAGGTTACGTTTATAGTTCCATTTTTGGTGAAAGTGGAAATAATAGTGAAAACGCAAGGTCCAGTCTAAGAACTAGCACGGAGATTGGGGATTTTATTGGGGAGGAAAATTCTCATGATCTTGATGTAACTCAAAAATACAGACATTTGTGGGTTCAATGCGAAATTTGTTATGGATTAAATTATAAGAAATTTTTGAAATCAAGAATGAATATTTGTGAACAATGTGGATATCATTTGAAAATGAGCAGTTCAGATAGAATTGAACTTTTGATTGATCCAGGTACTTGGGATCCTATGGATGAAGACATGGTATCTCGGGATCCCATCGAATTTCATTCGGAGGACGAACCTTATAAAGATCGTATTGATTCTTATCAAAGAAAGACAGGATTAACCGAAGCCATTCAAACAGGTATAGGTCAACTAAATGGCATTCCCGTAGCAATTGGGGTTATGGATTTTCAGTTTATAGGGGGTAGTATGGGATCCGTAGTAGGCGAGAAAATCACTCGTTTGATCGAGTATGCTGCCAATAAGTTTTTACCTCTTATTCTAGTGTGTGCTTCCGGGGGAGCGCGTATGCAAGAAGGAAGTTTGAGCTTGATGCAAATGGCTAAAATATCTTCCGCTTTATATGATTATCAATCAAATAAAAAGTTATTTTATGTCTCAATCCTTACATCGCCTACGACTGGGGGCGTGACGGCGAGTTTTGGTATGTTAGGGGATATCATTATTGCTGAACCCAACGCACACATTGCATTTGCAGGTAAAAGAGTAATTGAACAAACATTGAATAAGACAGTACCTGAAGGTTCACAAGCAGCTGAATTTTTATTCCATAAGGGTTTATTCGATTCAATCGTACCACGTAATCTTTTAAAGGGCGTTCTGAATGAGTTATTTCAGCTCCACGCTTTCTTTCCTTTGAATCATAAATTGAATCATAAATCAAGTGGATCTTTAACTTAATTAAATTATTTAAATTATTTTCTTTCTTTTTATTTCTTTATTTCGGGCAAACAAGTATTTATTTATTGGAATTCAAGGAAAAATCGGAAGAATGGTTTTTTTTGTGACATAACATAAGAGTCAATTTAGAATAGAAGGACATGCAGATAATTTTTTTTTTACCGATATTTATGATTACTCCTAATTTGGATTCCTGATTATTGCTAATCTCTATCAACAAGGTAAAAGAACAAAAATTCTTTCTTACACGAAATTGTTCTTAAATTGGGCAAGGTAAATAAAAAAGAAACCGAATTTCATTTTCTTTTCTTACCTATCCCTATATATAGAAATATGCAAAATATAGAGTCTTGTATATTTCTATATCTCGCATATTTCTATATATAGACTGTCGCGCAAGAATACTCTTTTTTTTATTATTATTAAATTTAAATAAAGATTATTAAATTTAAATAATTAAATAAAGTTAAATTAGAAAATGAAAATTATTAATTATTTATAGAATTATAAGACAAGAAAAAGATAAAAGAATAACAAAGCTTATCCCACAAATATTTTATGTAGAAACACATATATTTCATGTAGAAAAATAAATAAGTCTATTTAGTTAGTTTTACACTACTTACACTTTATTATATCACTTTATTATATATAGTTATTTACATATACTTAGTATAATTATAATGATTATAAGATATCTTTCTAACATAACAAAACAATATTATATATGAATAATTAAAAATATTAATATAACAATTTAATAATTTAATAACAGTTAATTTAATAACAATTAAAAATTCAATATAAGAATAAAAAATAGGTACAAATATTAAATCGAGGTGCCCATTTCTATGACAATTCTCAACAATTTCCCCTCTATTTTTGTGCCTTTAGTGGGGTTAGTATTTCCGGCAATTGCAATGGCTTCTCTATTTCTTTATGTTCAAAAAAACAAGATTTTTTAGATCCGATGGGGGGAAATTTCATCTATTTTTTTTTTTTTTTCAAGACTTAGACTTGTATCATAACACAGATATCTATTTAGTATAATAGGGTATACCATACAGCTTCCTTCAAACAGAAAGGAAAGGATTCTTAATTTCTATAGGCATAAAGATGATATATGAGTAAATGGTCTATTTGAAAATAAATTACGATCGGATACTTAAACTAACTCTAAAGCCAATATATCCATATGTGTGGAGATAGGGAATCATCTGAGGGGTTTTCTAGTTTTTTAGATTTACGGAATTGGATGAATTTTTCCTAACGATTCACATCAGAATAGCGCGAGTTGATGAAAATGACTTCGGAAACAAAAAAAAGTACAGTCAAATTCGTTTTGGCTAGTCTCCCACTTCCAATAAAATGCAACTGGATCTAGTATGAATTGGCGATCAGAATGTATATGGATAGAACTTATAGCGGGGTCTCGAAAAACAAGTAATTTCTGCTGGGCCTTTATACTTTTTTTAGGTTCATTGGGATTTTTATTGGTTGGGATTTCCAGTTATCTTGACAGAAATTTGATATCTTTATTTCCGTCTCAGCAAATAATTTTTTTTCCACAAGGAATCGTGATGTCTTTCTATGGGATCGCCGGTTTATTTATTAGTTCTTATTTGTGGTGCACAATTTTGTGGAATGTGGGTAGTGGGTATGATCGATTTGATAGAAACGAGGGAATAGTATGTATTTTTCGTTGGGGCTTTCCCGGAAAAAATCGTCGCATCTTACTCCGATTCCTTATGAAAGATGTTCAGTCTATCCGAATAGAAGTTAAAGAGGGTATTTATACTCGGCATGCCCTTTATCTGGAAATCAAAGGACAGGGGGTCATTCCTTTGACTCGTACTGATGAGAATTTGACTCCACGAGAAATGGAGCAAAAAGCAGCGGAATTGGCCTATTTTTTGCGTGTACCAATTGAAGTATTTTGAAATGAACTAAAGAATGACCATTTTTTTAGCAAGAATGAAAAATCCAAGAGTCTCCCTCTTTTTTTCTTTTTTTTAGAGTATAAGTTAAAGTTAACGGGTATTTCGTCACAATGCTGATGAACCAAAGAAGATGGATATTAATTATATCTATACAGAACATTTATAAAAAAAAAATCTTTTTTTGTCCGCAAACCAACCCTTTCTTTTATGCGTATGTAAAGTCATTAAATTCAGTAAAAAAAATAACTAACAAATTTAAATACTAGACTGATCTCAGAGATCAAAACAAAACATTTCAGAATAATAGATAGAATAAAGAAAAGAAATTTTTTTAAATTGATACGTTAGATATGGATCGATCATATCTTATATATTATCTCTACTTTATTTTTGTCAATCGACTCCTCTTTTTTATCTTTTTTATTCCTTAATAAGCAAAGGATTGGAAGACTTAAAATTAGAACCCTTCCCTCTTATTTTGCTTTTTCCACTTACTTTTGATTATCACACCATTCTTCATAAATTTCTCTTAATTACTCCTGCGGCTATGGGCAGTTGACCGATTTTTTTTTTTTCAAAATATTTGCTATTTTTTTTTGGTAGAAAGGTATTCTTTTATCTCGAAAGCCTAATTTGATTTGAAGTGACTCTTTTGAGCATTCATCGAAAAAAGGGAATTGCTTTGAATTTTTAAGCAATTGGGATATTTGGAAACAATATTCTTTTTCTTCATTCGTGTACTCTTTCTTCTTCTTCGGCTATTTCTGTATTCTTTCTAAATTTAAGGACTAACCAATGACTGACAAATAAAAAACGCGGAATGGGTTCAGAGATTTGAAGCCTTGTAATAGAACTTATAATTGATCGAAATATTAAATCGGATAAAGTCGACGAATGAGATGGGTTCATTAAAAATTCACAGACAAAACAATGAAAAAAAAGCATTCTCTCCGTTTCTATATCTTATATCTATAGTCTTTTTGCCCTGGTTAATCTCTTTTTCATTTAATAAAAGTCTGGAATCTTGGATGATTAATTGGTGGAATACCAGTAAATCCGAAACCTTTTTTAATGATAGGCACGAAAAGTTTCTTCTAGAAAGATTCATAGAATTAGAGGAACTCTTCTTTTTTGACGAAATGATAAAGGAATACCCGGAAACACATCTACAAAAGTTTCATAGCATAATCCACAAAGAAACGATACAATTGATCAAGATACACAATGAGGATCGTATCCATACGATTTTTCGCTTCTCGACAAATATAATCTCTTTCCTTATTCTAAGTGGTTATTCTATTCTAGGTAATGAAGAACTTCTTATTCTTAATTCTTGGGTTCAAGAATTCCTATATAATTTAAGTGACACAATAAAAGCTTTTTCTATTCTTTTAGTAACTGATTTATGTATAGGATTCCATTCACCCCACGGTTGGGAACTAATGATTGGCTCCGTCTACAAAGATTTTGGATTTGCTCATAACGATCAAATTATATCGGGACTTGTTTCCACCTTTCCAGTTATTCTCGATACAATTTTTAAATATTGGATTTTCCGTTATTTAAATCGTCTATCTCCGTCACTTGTAGTGATTTATCATTCAATGAATGACTGAAAGATGATCCATCAATCCAATTAAAATGTTTCTTATTTTGTACAGTTCAAAATCGTATTTTTTTATACAATTATTTTCCATCTAAGAGTTTCGGATTCTTCTCATATTTTAGAATTTGTAAAAATTGTTCAGTAAATAACAGCATCGTGAATAGGGAACTCGCCTAGTGCCCTACCTAATTTTATTGTAGAAATTTTTTGGATCAACGATTGGACCATGCAAACTAGAAAGACCCTTTCTTGGCTAAAGAAAGAGATTATTCGTTCCATTTCCGTATCACTCATGATATATATAATAACTCCGGAATCCATTTCAAACGCATATCCCATTTTTGCGCAGCAGGGTTATGAAAATCCACGCGAAGCAACTGGCCGTATTGTATGCGCCAATTGTCATTTAGCTAATAAGCCCGTAGAAATTGAAGTTCCACAAGCGGTACTTCCGGATACTGTATTTGAAGCAGTTGTTCGAATTCCTTATGATATGCAACTGAAACAAGTTCTTGCTAATGGTAAAAGGGGAGCTTTGAATGTGGGGGCTGTTCTTATTTTACCCGATGGATTTGAATTAGCCCCCCCCGAACGTATTTCGCCAGAGATGAAAGAAAAGATGGGTAATCTATCTTTTCAGAGTTATCGCCCCACTAAAAAAAATATTCTTGTGATAGGGCCTGTTCCCGGTCAGAAATATAGTGAAATAACCTTTCCTATTCTTTCTCCGGACCCCGCTACTAAAAAAGATGTTCACTTCTTAAAATATCCCATATATGTAGGTGGAAACAGAGGAAGGGGTCAGATTTATCCCGACGGGAGCAAGAGTAACAATACGGTTTATAATGCTACAGCGGCAGGTGTCGTAAGCAGAATTATACGAAAAGAAAAGGGGGGGTACGAAATAACCATAACAGATGCGCCCGAGGGGCGTCAAGCGGTTGATATTATCCCTCCAGGACCAGAACTTCTTGTTTCAGAGGGTGAATCCGTCAAACGTGATCAACCATTAACGAGTAATCCTAATGTGGGCGGATTTGGTCAGGGAGATGCAGAAATAGTACTTCAAGACCCATTACGTGTTCAAGGACTTTTGTTCTTTTTTGCATCTGTTATTTTGGCACAAATCTTTTTGATTCTTAAAAAGAAACAGTTTGAAAAGGTTCAATTGTCCGAAATGAATTTCTAGATATGCCGATTTATTAAATTCAAGTTATTAAAAAAAAAACAAAATTATAAGAAGAATTTTTTGATCATCAAAAAAAAAAATTGTTAAAATTGTTTTTGTTTCTATTCTTTTTATATAATACCAGATTCTATTAGATTATATCAGATTTTTTTTTAGAAATTCCTTGTACTACATTTCTAGTCATAGTATGTATATTGGTAATTGGTAAAAAGACTAGTTGATTTTATCCCTTTTATTTGTTTTCTTTTTTTTTTTTTTATACGACTAAAGTATTATGTTTATTAAGAACTCGGCGGGCCCCCTCGAATCGGATTGAGAAAAAAGGGGGGGGCCACTGCATTCTTATGCTTTCGGGTCTACAACTCAGTTCATCCTATTACTACAGGGATGAGCCCAATCCGGAATATGACCCATAAAAGAAAATGCCTATTAAACCGATCACAAGAATACCAGTTACAGTACCTATTATCCAAAGAGGAATTCTTCCAGTAGTATCGGCCATTTATTCTACTTCCCTCCACATTTAATCAAATCGTCATGCTAGAGACATAAACAGTCATAGATAAGTATGAGATGATATCTTTCCGATGGGTTAAGATAATTCTTACTCTTATTTTCTTTTTTTTTTTATTCTTTTTTTTTATTATTCTACTATATTCTTTTCTTCTATTAATTATTAATGGAAGGCCTATTAATTGAAGAAATAAT